GAAACAGAATTTCCTCAAGATTGGTTAACAGATGGTCTTCAGGTAAAAATTCTATTTCCTTTCCGTTTAAAACCTTGGCGAAGATCTAAACTACGATCTCATCATGGAGATCCAATGAAAAAAAAAGTAAAACAAGAAAATTCTAGTTTTTTAACAGTTTGGGGAACGGAAACAGAACTTCCTTTTGGTCCTGCCCGAACCCTACCTTCTTTTTTTGAACCCATATATAAAGAACTAAAAAAAAATATTCGAAAAGTGAAAAAGAATTATTTTCTACCTCTAAAAGTAAAAGTTTCAAAACCATGGGTTATAAAAATTTTTCCAGTTCTAAAACGAATAATGAATAAACTTGAAAAAGTAAACCCAATTTATTTATTTGAATTCAAGAAGGTGAAAGTATATGAACCAAATGAAAATGCAAAAGATTCAAAAGATAATAATAAGATTATTCCTGAATCGACCATGCAAATTCAATCTATGAATTGGACAAATTTTTTATTCATAGAAAATGAAATGAAAGATCTTGCTGATAAGACAATCATAATCAGGAATCAAATAGAAGAAATCGCAAAAGAAAAGAAAAAAAAAGTTCCAGCCTATGATGATAAAAGACCAGAATTAAAGAAAGATATTTGGCGGATATTCAAAAGAATAAATACTCGATTAATATGCAAATCACATTATTTTATGAAATCTTTCATTGAAAAAATATACATGGATATCCTGCTATGTATGGTTAGCATTTCGAAGGTCAATGCACAACTTTCAACAAAAAAAATGATCAATGAATCCATTTACAACGATGAAAGAAATCAAGAAGGAATTGATGAAACAGATCAACATACAATGAACTTTATTTCGACTATAGAAAAAGAAAAGGACTTTTCTAATCCTAGTAATAATTCAAATACTTATTACGATTTATCTTCCTTGTCCCAAGCATATGTATTTTACAAAATATCACAAACCCAATTACTTAACAACCATCACTTTAGATCTGTACTTCGCGGTACCCATCCTTTTATTAAGGACAAGATAAAGTATTATTCTATAACCCGAGGAATATTTAACTCCAAATCAAGGTATAAGTATAAGAAAATAAAGAAGCCTGGAATGAATGAATGGAAAAACTGGTTAAAGGGTAATTATGCATACAATTTATCTCAGAGCAAATGGTCTCGATTAGTATTAGTAGCGAAAAAATGGCGAAAAAAAATAAATAAAAATTGTACGATTCACAATAAAGAATCAATGAAATTTTCTTCATATAAAAAAGAAAAAGACCGATCAATTCATTACAAAAAAGAAAATTTCTATACAGTGTATTTATGGCCGAATCAAAAAGAAAAATTAAAAAAGCAATATGTATATGATCTATTATTACATAAATATATTTATTATGGGGATAGTAAAGATTCCTCTATTTATAAACCAAAATTACAACTAAAAAGGAACCAAAAAATTTCATATAATTTCAACATACAGAAACCCGAATTGTTTTATGGAATTATCAATTCCATAGAAAAAAATTATGTTTTTAATAAGCATAAAAATCTGAATAGGAAATATTTTGATTGTAGAATTCTACATTTTTACCCGAAAAACACTATTGATGTAAACGATATCGATATTATCGACTTTACAAATGTACATATCGGTGCCAAACTTGAAAAAAATGATAAGACTCAAAAAATAAATATTAATATAAAAAAATTGAAAAAAAAAAATCTTTTTTTTCTTTCAAAACATCAAGAAAAAGAAACAAATCTATACAAAAAAAACAACTCCAATCAAAAAAACTTTTTTGATTGGATGGGAATGAATCGAAAAAGGGAAAGAGTTTTTTGTAAAAAAAAAAAATTAAATCTGAAACTTTGGTTCTTCCCAGAATTCAGATTTCCTTTTGATACATATAAGGCATATAAGATTAAACCGTGGATCATCCCAATTAAATTACTTCTTTCCAATCAGAATTTAGATGAAAAAAAAAAAATTAGTCAAAATAAAAATGTCAAAGATTCTATTTTAATAAAATTAAAAAACCAAGAAAAAAACGAAAAAAAGACAAATCTTGTGTCAGATCCAAGCAAACAAAACAAAAAAAAGCCTCTTCAAAAGGTTCAAAAGGATTATGCGAGATCTGAAAGTAAAAAGAAAAAACGATGCAAGAAAAGCAAGGAATCAGAACTAGATTTATTCCTAAATAAATATTTAATTGTTCAATTAAGATGGAACAACTTCGTTAATCATAAAATGACAAGAAATATCAAGGCATATTGTTTCTTACTTAGATTGATGGATCCAAGTTCTATAGCTCTAGCCTTAATTCGAAGAAAAGAGATGGATCTAGATGCAATCCTTAATAAGGACAATCTAACTCTTACAGACTTTTTAAAAAAAGGAATATTGATTATCGAATCAACTCGTCTAGCTTTTATAACGGGTGGAAAATTAATTATGTATCAAACCATAAGTATTTCATTGATCGATGGCAAAAAGAGTAATCACCAAATAAATATAAAATACAAAAAAAAAAAATATGTCAATAAGAAGAATTTTAAGAAATCTACTGAACAACATGGAAATATGCTTGTGAATGGGAATCCAAATTATTATGATCTCCTTGTTCCTGAAAATATTCTATCTCCTAGACGTCGTAGAGAATTGAGAATTCTAATTTGTTTCAACTCTCCTAATTGGGATGTTGTGAATAGAAATCAAATATTTTACAATGAAAACAATATAATAAACTCCACACAATTTCTGAATGAAGACAAAGGTCTTAATCTTAATATAGATTCAAATATAAAATATAAATTGTTTCTTTGGCCCAATTACCGATTAGAAGATTTAGCTTGTATGAATCGCTATTGGTTTGATACCAATAATGGTAGTAATTTCAGTATGTCAAGGATACACATGTATACACGATTTAGAATTATCTAATTATCTATATAGTATATTTGATATACTTTATGTCACATGTCAATATTCACATGCCATTTTACGTAGATGAAAAGTGAAGGATATATGTTATACTTTGCTACTTTGGTACATACATAATATGTATTTACTTGTGTATCAATTCAATCTAGAAAGAAATTCACAGAATCTTTTTAGGTGCAAAAAAAGATTCTCTTTGGTATAATGTGTAAATGTATTATCCTTTTCTATCCAAATCCAATTTTCAATTGGATTTGGATAGAATCAAATAAAAAATAAAAAAAAACTATTTGGAAATGAATAAATTTTCATTTTTGTGTGTACTAGATTAAAAAAAAAAATGGAAATAACATTATTATTATAATAATATTATTATTATAATAATATAATAATAATAATATATATTATTTTCTTTTTCCTAATCGGAAAAATCCGTGGAAAAAAAAAAGTTTTTTTATGGTAAAAAATTCATTCATTTCACTTATTTCACAAGAAGAAAAAGAAGAAAACAGAGGTTCTGTTGAATTTCAAGTATTAAGTTTCACAAATAAGATACGAAGACTTACTTCACATTTGGAATTGCACAAAAAAGATTTTTTATCAAAAAGAGGTCTACAAAAAATTCTGGGAAAACGTCGACGTATGCTGGCCTATTTGTCAAAGAAAAATGGAGTGCATTATAAGAAATTAATTGATGAATTGGATATTCGAGAACCAAAAAATTGTTAATTTCATTGTTTGGATTTTTGAATTAGTAATTATTAGATTTTACATTTGGACGAATCTACTTTTTGAGGAATTCGTGAAATAATGAATTAAGGAAGAAAAGGTATGACTGTACCGGCTAAAAAAAAAGATTTCATGATCGTTAATATGGGTCCTCACCACCCATCAATGCATGGTGTTCTTCGACTAATTGTTACTCTCGATGGTGAGGATGTTATTGACTGTGAACCGATATTGGGTTATTTACACAGGGGTATGGAAAAAATAGCGGAAAACCGAACAATCATACAATATTTGCCTTATGTAACACGTTGGGATTATTTAGCTACTATGTTCACAGAGGCAATAACGGTAAATGCACCAGAACAACTGGAAAATGTTCAAGTACCTAAAAGGGCTAGCTATATCAGAATAATTATGCTGGAGCTGAGTCGTATAGCTTCTCATTTGTTATGGCTTGGACCTTTTATGGCGGATATCGGTGCACAGACTCCCTTTTTTTATATTTTTAGAGAGAGGGAATTGATATATGATTTATTCGAAGCTGCCACAGGTATGCGAATGATGCATAATTATTTCCGCATCGGAGGCGTAGCAGCGGATCTACCTTATGGCTGGATAGATAAATGTTTAGATTTTTGTGATTATTTTTTAACAGGGATTCTTGAATATCAAAAACTTATTACGCAAAATCCTATTTTTTTGGAGCGAGTCGAAGGAGTGGGCATTATTGGTGGGGAGGAAGCGATAAACTGGGGTTTATCGGGACCAATGTTACGAGCTTCTGGAATACAATGGGATCTTCGTAAAATTGATAATTATGAGTGTTACAATGAATTCGATTGGGAAGTCCAATGGCAAAAAGAAGGAGATTCATTAGCTCGTTATTTAGTACGAATGGGTGAAACGAGAGAATCCATAAAAATAATTCAACAGGCCCTAGAAGGAATTCCTGGCGGACCCTATGAAAATTTAGAAGTCCGGCGCTTTGGTAGAGCAAAAAATTCCGAATGGAATGATTTTGAATATAGATTTATTAGTAAAAAACCTTCACCCAATTTTGAATTGTCGAAACAAGAACTTTACGTAAGAGTGGAAGCCCCAAAGGGGGAATTAGGAATTTATTTGATAGGAGACAATAGTATTTTCCCTTGGAGATGGAAAATTCGTCCACCCGGCTTCATAAATTTGCAAATTCTTCCTCAACTAGTTAAAAGAATGAAATTGGCTGATATCATGACGATACTAGGTAGTATAGATATCATTATGGGAGAAGTTGATCGTTGAAATGATAATTGATACGACAGAAGTACAAACTATCAATTCTTTTTCTACATCGGAATCCTTAAAGGAGGTCCATGGGCTCATATGGACTTTTGTACCCATTTTAATCCTTATATTGGGAATTACAATAGGGGTACTAGTAATTGTGTGGTTGGAAAGAGAAATATCTGCAGCGCTACAACAACGTATTGGGCCTCAATATGCTGGCCCCTTGGGAATTCTTCAAGCTTTGGCAGATGGAACTAAACTACTTTTAAAAGAAGATCTTCTCCCGTCTAGAGGAGATCTTCGTTTGTTTAGTATTGGACCGTCTATAGTAGTCATATCGATTCTAGTAAGTTATTTAGTAATCCCTTTTGGGTATCGTCTTGTTTTAGCCGATCTCAGTATAGGTGTTTCTTTATGGATCGCCATTTCAAGTATTGCTCCTATTGGGCTTCTTATGTCAGGGTATGGATCGAATAATAAATATTCTTTTTCAGGTGGTCTGCGAGCTGCTGCTCAATCCATTAGTTATGAAATACCATTAACTCTATGTGTATTATCAATATCTCTACGTGTGATTCGTTGAATATAAAATTTATATTCTTTCCTTTACTTCTAGGAAAAAAGTTGAATGAATTGAATGGATATTTTTTTTTTTTTTATTCATGATTCAGGTCAATGAGTTAAACTAAATAGTTATATGAGTGAAACAAAACAACTTAGAAATTTGCAGTAAGAAGATAAAATCTCACTTCATATGTACAAGAATAAAATTGAAGTAAACATAAGCCGTGTAAAATGGTTATCCCAAGATTGAGATTCGTCATCATATCTTGAAGCGGGTATAAAAGATCGACTGTATGGAGTTTTCATTACTGTCTTGTATTTATTAACATGCCGTAGATCAATCAAAAATCAGTGGACAATTAGGAACACAAAAGTACACAAAAGATTAGTAATGGAGATAATATAAGGTAAGGTATCAAAAAAAAAAAAAAAAAGATATTTCTGCATAAAATGAATCATAATAGAGGCTTTAAATTGGTAGAAATGATCAAGCAGTACTTTCCTATGATTCCGATCTAGAGTAATACTCCTATTCACTGATTAAAAAAAAATAACTATATCAGAACGAATTAATCCTTTATTTATTTTTTCAAAGTACCCGCCTCTGAGATATGAGATATCTGAGATAGAAGAACAGGAATAAAAGAAATGGAATATAATATTTGAATGAATAAAAAAAAATCTTTATTTATTCTTTTTTATATGCATATACATTCAAATAGATGAAATTCTTATCATTATTTAATTTATGAAAAATTCCTATAATTATTTTATTAATTTTTTTTTATTCTTTATTCATATAACGAATATTTGATTAAATAATTTAAATTATTACCGAACAAAACAAAGAAAAATAGACTTTGATTATAAGGGATGAGATGAATTCCGAAGCCTTTTTTTTATTATTTTTGCGAACGGAATTTCATTGGTTTAATTTGGGACTCTCCGACAGATCTTTTTTTTTTCTACCCTAAAACAAAAGGAAGTGATAAGACCGAACCAGTCCTTACATTTATTTGTGGCCATAGAGGAGCCGTATGAGGCTGAGGTCTCATGTACGGTTTTGAAATAGCGATGGGAACAGTGCTGTTTTTATCGACTATAATTATCTAATAGTTCAAGTACAGTTGATATAGTTGAAACACAGTCCAAATATGGTTTTGGGGGGTGGAATCTGTGGCGTCAGCCCATAGGATTTATGGTTTTCATAATTTCTTCTCTAGCTGAATGTGAGAGATTGCCCTTTGATTTACCAGAAGCGGAAGAAGAATTAGTAGCAGGTTATCAAACGGAATATTCAGGTATCAGATTTGGTTTATTTTATCTTGCTTCGTACCTAAATCTATTAGTTTCTTCATTATTTGTAACGATTCTTTACTTAGGTGGGTGGAAGTTATCTATTCCATATATATCTGTTCCTGAACTTTTCAGAATAAAAAAAATAGCTGGAGTCTTTGGAATGACAATTGGTATCCTTGTTACATTAGCTAAAGCTTATTTGTTTATATTCATTTCTATCACAACAAGATGGACTTTACCCAGGATGAGAATGGACCAGCTATTAAATCTTGGATGGAAATTTCTTTTACCTATTTCTTTGGGTAATCTATTATTGACAACTTCTTCTCAACTTGTTTCACTATAAATTAAATAATAGAATACGATAAGAATATTCTAGATTCATAACTCCTTTCAAACAAGAGAAAGAAACATCAATTTATTCATGGATATCTACAATATGTTTCCAATGGTGACTGGGTTCATGAATTATGGTCAACAAACAATACGGGCTACAAGGTACATTGGTCAAAGTTTCATAATTACCTTATCTCACACAAATCGTTTACCTGTAACTATTCAATATCCTTATGAAAAATCAATTACGTCAGAACGTTTTCGCGGTCGAATTCACTTTGAATTTGATAAGTGTATTGCTTGCGAAGTATGTGTTCGTGTATGCCCAATAGATCTACCTGTTGTTGATTGGAGATTGGAAAGAGATATGAAAAAGAAACAATTACTTAATTATAGTATTGATTTTGGGGTCTGTATATTTTGTGGTAACTGTGTCGAGTATTGTCCAACAAACTGTTTATCAATGACTGAAGAATATGAACTTTCTACTTATGATCGTCACGAATTGAACTATAATCAAATTGCATTGGGTCGGTTACCAATATCAGTAATTGGAGATTATACAATTCAAATAGTTATGAATTCAACTCAAATAAAAATCGATAAAGATAAATCCCTTGATTCAAGAACGATTACCAATTACTAAAATTTTTTTGATATAAAAAATCAAAGCTTTTTTTGTCAATAACTACAAATATAATACTATTTATTTATTATTTATTTTTGTTTTGAGAATTATTCTTTTATTTAAACTAATTATAATAATAAATTTTATTTATCGCGAGAATTTCAAAATATAAAATTTTAAATTTAAAGTTTTTTCTTTTGGATATTGGATAAAAAAGTAAGTGTAATTAGTCCAATAATTATATCTATTATTTATTATTATTATATAATTTATTATTATTATATTATATATATATAATATATAGTTATATATATAATAGATAACTAATTATATATATTCTATATAGTTATATCCATTATATCCATATTCAGATTTAATTCAAATTCAATAGGAAGGTATCATAAATTGGATAAACCTTTTTCCTTGACTATTTAGTAAAGTCATGATTTGACTTATTTTTTTTTTTTTTTTTTTTAACATTTTATACATAATGGATTTACCAGGACCAACACATGATATTCTTGTAGCATTTCTGGGATCAGTTCTTCTATTAGGGGGTATGGGAGTTGTATTACTTACCAATCCTATTTATTCTGCTTTTTCGTTGGGGTTGGTTCTTGTTTGTATATCTTTATTCTATATTTCATCGAACTCCTTTTTTGTGGCTGCTGCACAGCTTCTTATTTATGTGGGAGCCATAAATGTTTTAATTATATTTGCGGTAATGTTCATGAATGGTTCCGAATATTTTAATGATTCATATTTTTGTACCGTTGGAGATGGAGTCACTTCACTGGTTTGTATAAGTATTTTTTTTTCACTGATTACTATTATATCAGATACATCATGGTATGGAATTATTTGGACTACAAGATCAAACCAGATTATAGAACAGGACCTAATAAGTACTGTTCAACAAATTGGGATTCATTTATCGACAGATTTTTATTTTCCCTTTGAACTAATTTCAATAATTCTTTTAGTTTCCTTGATAGGTGTAATTACTATGGCTCGCCAATAATAAATATAGTTAGAATAAAAAAAATTAGAGTTATAAAAATTTTAAATATAAAATTAAATATATAATAAAATCAAAAGGTTTAATAATTTTAGTTAAATTTGTTTACTTTCTTTTGTTTTGTAATTATAACTTCTAGTTAATTGAATCCCTGGAATTGTTGATATTGAAATGAATCGAGATTGATAAGGAGTTAGTCAATGATGTTCGAGCATGTACTTTTTTTGAGTGTCTATTTATTTGCTATTGGTCTCTATGGATTGATCACAAGTCGAAACATGGTTAGAGCACTTATGTGTCTTGAGCTTATACTAAATTCGGTTAATATTAATCTCGTAACATTTTCTGATATATTTGATAGTCGACAATTAAAAGGGAACATTTTCTCAATATTTATTATAGCCGTTGCAGCTGCAGAAGCTGCTATTGGACTTGCTATTGTTTCGTCGATTCATCGAAACAGAAAATCAACGCGTATCAACCAATCGAATTTGTTGAATAATTAATTAAAATTATCATGATCATATACTAAAAAATTAGTTATTTTATTTCTATATTAATTAGATGAATAATCTATTAATTAGATGAATAATCTATAGAAATAAAAATAAAATATAAATAATAATATATAAAATATATAATATTATAATTATAATATAAATTATAATATATATAACCTGTATATATAACATGTAAAATATATAGTATAACTAAGAAACTATAATATATGAATTATATATTCATATTATTATGAATATACAATAACAATATACATTATAATATATATATGATATGATATATATATATACATTATAATATATATATATATGATATATATATGAAAATATGAAATTTGATTCAATATCAAATTGATTATTGAATTTCAATTTGACTATTTTACTCGATTAGTAAAGTATAATTAATACTAAACTAATTTATAATAATCTAAATTTAATTTATAATAATCTAAATTTAATTTTAGATATTTATATATTGATTTGAATATCAATTTATTTTGTTGGACCATTTTCATTCACACACCCGACTCGTATGATTATAATTTTTGAAACGAAAATTAAAGTCTCTTGGCTTTTTCTTATAAGCAGATTTAGAAAAATATTGATTCTTCCAATTTTAGTAAACCACTGCTTCGTCTGGTGTCTACAATATAACTACTACTTCTATACCAGATTGAAAATTTTTGATGTTCAAACCCGGGCTGTTATAGATTCAATGTCACATTCAGTAAAAATTTATGATACATGTATAGGGTGTACTCAATGTGTACGAGCTTGCCCTACGGATGTGTTGGAAATGATACCGTGGGACGGATGTAAAGCTAAGCAAATTGCTTCCGCACCAAGAACCGAGGATTGTGTAGGTTGTAAGAGATGTGAATCCGCTTGTCCAACGGATTTTTTGAGTGTCCGTGTCTATTTATGGTATGAAACAACTCGCAGCATGGGACTATCTTATTGATACGTTACAAAAAAATACACTTTAATTATTTTATTTGATTCCTCTTTACCGACACCGACAAAAACTCGTATTCAGAATAGAGAATAGAATAATATATTTGATTAAGTACGGGCTTTTGTGGTCAAAAACGTATCTTGTCTTTATCACGAATAATTTTCCTTGGCTAACAATACTTGTTGTTTTGCCGATATTCGTCGGCTCTTGCATTTTTTTTCTTCCTTATAGAGGAAATAAGATGTTCAGGTGGTATGCTATAGGTATTTGCTTGTTAGAACTCCTTTTAATGACCCACGTTTTCTGTCATCATTTCCAATTGGACGATCCATTAATCCAATTGGAAGAAGATTTTAAATGGATAGATATTTTTGATTTTCACTGGAGACTGGGAATCGATGGACTTTCCATAGGACCCATTTTACTGACAGGATTTATCACTAGTTTAGCTACTTTAGCAGCTTGGCCGGTTACTAAAAATTCACAATTGTTCTATTTTCTCATGTTAGCAATGTACAGCGGTCAAATAGGACCATTTTCTTCTCGAGACCTTTTACTTTTTTTCATGATGTGGGAGTTAGAATTAATTCCTGTTTATTTACTTTTATCCATGTGGGGAGGAAAGAACCGTCTCTACTCGGCGACAAAGTTTATTTTGTACACGGCGGGGGGCTCCGTTTTTCTTTTAATAGGGGTTCTGGGTATGGGTTTATATGGTTCTAATGAACCTACATTAGATTTTGGAAAATTAGCTAATCAATCATATCCTGTGGCATTGGAAATAATATTATATTTTGGATTCCTTATTGCTTATGCCGTCAAATTGCCGATTATACCTCTACATACTTGGTTACCCGATACCCATGGAGAAGCACATTACAGTACATGTATGCTTCTAGCTGGAATCTTATTAAAAATGGGAGCATATGGACTTATTCGAATCAATATGGAATTATTATCCCACGCTCATTCCATATTTTCCCCCTGGTTGGTAATAATAGGAACTATTCAAATAATCTATGCAGCTTCGACCTCTCTCGGTCAACGGAATTTGAAAAAGAGAATAGCCTATTCTTCTGTATCTCACATGGGTTTTACAATTATAGGAATTGGTTCCATAACCGGAATCGGGCTCAATGGTGCTATTTTACAAATACTCTCTCATGGATTTATTGGTGCTGCACTTTTTTTCTTGACGGGAACGACTTGTGATAGAATGGGTCTTGTTTATCTCGACGAAATGGGGGGGGTATCGATCCCAATGCCAAAACTTTTTACCATGTTCAGTAGTTTTTCAATGGCTTCTCTTGCATTGCCGGGAATGAGTGGTTTTGTTGCAGAATCATTAGTTTTTTTTGGAATAATTACTAGTAAAAGATTTCTTTTAATGTCAAAAATACTAATTACTTTTGTAATGGCAATAGGAATGATATTAACTCCTATTTATTTATTATCTATGTTACGTCAGATGTTCTATGGATACAAGTTATTTCATGTTACAAATTCTAATTTTTTGGATTCTGGACCACGAGAACTATTTGTTTCAATCTGTATCTTTTTACCCATACTAGGGACTGGTATTTATCCCGATTTCATTCTCTCGTTATCAGTTGATAGGGTACAAGCTATACTATCTAATTATTTTTATCGATAGTCTTTCATTAAAAATACGGAAATCTAATTTTTTTTGTCTTTTTATTTTCTGCTTTTAAACGCCGAACAATACAAAAGAATTAAATGAATTAAAAATCTAAATTTTAATCAGATACATTTCGAGTTTTTTAGAACCCTTCGAACCAGGAATGGTTCAAAGGGTTCTAAAAAACTTGCACAAAGAAAGAACTTTCACTATATATTTATATATAAATATGGGTATGGGATGATGTTTTGTTCTTATATGTACTCGTTTTTTTATGTAGTTTATTCAATTATTTAATATTTTAGATGTTAATGTGAATGAACCATAACTATGTAGACCTATCCCTAATAGATTGATTCCAAAATAGCATATCCAAATTATAAGGAATCCCATAGAAGCCACAAGTGCCGAATTTGTACCCTGCAAACTTTGATTTGTACTAGTTCTAGTATGTAAATAAATTGCGAATATGATCCAAGTAATAAATGCCCAAGTTTCCTTGGGGTCCCAACTCCAATACGATCCCCATGCTTCATTAGCCCATACTGCTCCACAAAGAATTCCTATGGTTAAAAAGGTAAACCCTAAACTAATGACACGATAACTCAAATAATCCAAACGTCGAGTTAATTGATATTTATAATAATTTCGAAATGAAAGAAAAGAAGTGTTTTTATAAACACTTCTTTTTTCATTCCAATAGTTAATCTTACCAAAGATAAATTTCTTAATTAAGAAATTTTTGACTTTACCATTACAAAAAATATTGATGTTTTTTCGAAATGTAATGACTAGAAGAGCCACTGAGAATAATGATCCACATAAAAGAGCGGCATAGCTTAATAACATCATACTTACGTGCATCATTAACCACTGAGATTGTAGAGCAGGTACTAATATTACGGATTGGTGCATTTCAGTTAAAAGACCCGACGTGGCAAAGCCTTGTGTGAAAATGGTACTTGATGCAGTTATTGTGTTTAAATAATTTTTATGATTCCCCATCTTGTAAATGGTATGAATAATGGATAAACTACACGAAAGGAAAATTAATGACTCGTATAAATTACTTAAGGGAAAATGTCCCGAAGAAATCCAACGAGAAACCAATAATCCCGTTATAGAGAAAAAAGTAGCTATCATTCCTTTTTCTGATGAATCAGGCAATCCTACGCTTTCGTGGACAAAAAAGGTCATCAAATAAATCGTAATAACAATTGAAATTATCGAAAAAGAGATATGAGTCAATATATGTTCTAAAATTGTAAATATCATAAAAAGGAGTCCCATAAGAGAATTGAAATCGAGAATTGAATACATTATAGGAGCCATTGTATAGGATCCATTGTGTCTATTTTAGAAGATTTTTTTGATAGGATAGGATGCCGCCACTCGGACTCGAACCGAGATGCTCTAGCACTGCTTCCTAAGAGCAGCGTGTCTACCAATTTCACCATGGCGGCTTACTTGAAATAATAATAGTAAATTTATGTTGAATCGTCGAGATTCAAGGATTCAATATAGTTTATAAAACAAAACATTAGAATCGATGATTCTTTATTCATTGAAATTTATATGATAATTTGAATCTTTATTAAATAAACAATAAAATAATCTTTAGTTAGTATCGTATTGTTGTAAGTTCGGTTTTAATAATGAACTTTGGTATACTAAAAACTAAGTTTTCAAAAAAGCAGTTAAAACTCCATAGTTTTAGACTGAGCTATAGAATCGGGAATTGTTCCTTTTCTTTTTTTGGATTCGTTTTTATTTATCCAATGCAATGTTATTTTATGGATTCAAACAAAACGAAAAAAAAAATGTAAATGTATTATTTAATGAAGAAAATGAAATAACTAGGATTTTCTATGTATAACAATTTGATTACTAAATCATAAGAATTTATCATTGTCTAACGATTTAGATACTATTTTATTATTATCAAATTATTATCAAAGTAAAGTATTAATATCTTTCATTATTATATTAAATTTAAATATATTTATAATATATTTAATTAATATATATATAATAATAATAATGGTAAGATTTACAATGGTAAGATTTACCAAATTAATTAGGTTTTTAGTTAACCATAATAACAAATAAAACAACAAAATTTGCATTTCTATTACAATCATACTCTACTTTTCACAATAGAAAAAAATTTCTATTGTGAAAAGTAGATACAAAAAAACCCCAAACCCAATATACATATCCTTATTCTACATATCATATCCACATACGATATTTATATACCACAGCAACTAGTTCCAACCGATCCTGTTTGATATTGAGGAATTCAATACACTAATTAATGTTAATCATTTATTTTAAAATACTTGATTTATTTTAAATTAAAATACTTGACGTTTTTCGGGGTATGTCAATTCCGATTATTCCACGACTTTATTATTTTTTTGTTGTACAAAAAAACTTTTTGAACGTCCGGTAGAAACCGATTTCGCTAAAGAAAAAGCCTTTACTGCAGCTAAATTTCCTTTTTTCTTCCAAATATTTTTACGAATACGTTTTTTTGACATAGAAGTACGTTTTTTGGGGACTGCCATTCAAAAAAAAAAGGTTACTTATTTTTATCATTGTATGTGAAAGACATGTATTGTTCAAAATGAATTGTTCCTTTTAGTCGTTATCCATATTTATTCCGTAGTAAAATAGTAAAAAAACATTTAATTTTTCAAACATATAAAAAAAACCTATGAAAACATAAACATATAATAAAATTTAAATTAAAAAATTGAAACATACACATTAATAATTAATATATTTTAAATATAAAAAATTTAATCATAAAATAAAATATTAAAATATAAATAATTATATATATGCTCATATATATGATATATATATAATATATATATATGGATCATAGTAATTACGCATATGTATACATACCCTATGACATATATAGTATAGCTAAGAAAAAAATACAAGTACAAGAAAGGAAGGAAATTGTTTTTTATTAATTTAATGGATTAAGGTAAGAGTGCCATACCCATAATTGAAATTACAATTAGTAGTTAATCTGTTAACTAAGATATTTGATTACCTGATAACAATAACCTTATTTATTTTTTTAAAGTATGGATCGTACTATCTATATTCGAATTAAGTATTCCTTTTGGTATAACCATTTTTCCTTAATATACTATATTATATAATATGCCTATAAATTACCAGGATGGAATATTGTATTATTCCAGTTTTAGTAGAATGATTAAAAATTTCATTTTTTTTTTATGGAACATACATATCAATATGCATGGATAATAACTTTTCTTCCACTTCCAGTTACTATGTCAATAGGATTCGGGCTTCTACTTATTCCGACAGCAACAAAAAATATTCGTCGTATATGGGCTTTTCCTAGTATTTTTTTCTTAAGTATAGCTATGGTATTTTCAGCCAATTTATCTATTCAAGAAATAAATGGAAGTTCCATCTATCAATATCTATGGTCTTGGACCATCAATAATGATTTTTCCTTAGAGTTCGGATATTTAATCGATCCACTTAGTTCGATTATGTCAATACTAATTACTACTGTTGGAATCATGGTTCTTATTTATAGTGATAATTATATGTCCCATGATCAAGGATATTTAAGATTTTTTGCTTATATGAGTTTTTTCAATGCTTCTATGTTGGGATTAGTTACCAGTTCAAATTTGATAAAAATTTATGTTTTTTGGGAACTAGTGGGAATGTGTTCTTATTTATTAATAGGATTTTGGTTCACACGACCGACTGCAGCAAGTGCTTGTCAAAAAGCTTTTGTAACTAATCGTGTAGGGGATTTTGGTTTATTATTAGGAATCTTAGGTTTTTATTGGATAACTGGTAGTTTTGAATTTCGGGATTTGTTCGAAATAACTAACAACTTGATACACAATAATGGGGTCAGTTCTTCATTTGCTACTTTGTGTGCCTTTTTATTATTTCTCGGTGCAGTTGCTAAATCCGCGCAATTCCCCCTTCATGTATGGTTACCTGATGCAATGGAAGGACCTACTCCTATCTCGGCTCTTATACACGCTGCTACCATGGTAGCAGCGGGAATTTTTCTTGTAGCTCGACTTCTTCCTCTTTTCATATCCATACCTTACATAATGAATATTATTTCTGTAATAGGTGTAATAACAGTACTATTAGGAGCTACCTTGGCTCTTGCTCAAACAGATATAAAAAGAAGTTTAGCCTATTCTACAATGTCTCAATTGGGTTATATTATGTTAGCTCTAGGTCTAGGTTCTTATCGAGCTGCTTTATTCCATTTGTTTACTCACGCCTATTCTAAAGCTTTATTATTTTTGGGATCCGGAGCCATTATCCATTCAATGGAACCTGTTGTTGGATATTCACCAGATAAAAGTCAGAATATGATTCTGATGGGCGGTTTAAAAAGATATGTTCCAATTACAAGAACTACTTTTTTTTTAGGTACACTTTCTATTTGTGGTATTCCACCTCTTGCTTGTTTTTGGTCCAAAGATGAAATTCTTAATGAGAGTTGGTTGTATTCACCAATTTTTGCAATAATAGCTTGTTTTACAGCAGGATTAACTGCATTTTATATGTTTCGCGTGTATTTACTTACTTTTGATGGGCATTTGCGCATAAATTGTAAAAATTACAGTAGCACCAATAATAGCTCGTTCCATTCAATATCTCTATGGGGAAAAGAAGTTCCAAAAAAAGTTGATAGAAATTTTCTTTTATCAAAAATAGAAAATATGGTCTTCTTTTTTTCAAAGGATAGATATAAAATATCTAGTAATCTAAAAAAAAGAAGACCATATTCTTTAGAAAAAAAGTACACTTATACTTCTATGTATCCTCACGAATCGGACAATACTATGCTATTTCCTCTGTTTGTTTTGGTACTATTTACTTTGTTTGTTGGAACAATAGGAATTCATTTTGATTATGGAATAATATATTTTGATATATTATCAAAATGGTTAACTCCATCGACAAATCTTTTACATCCCAATGCGAGTTATTCCGTGGATTGGTATGAATTTTTTACAAATGCAATTTTTTCAGTAAGTATAGCTATTTTTGGACTATTAATAGCATATGTTTTATATGGGTCTGTTTATTCATTGTTCCAGAATTTGGAATTCATTAATTCATTTATAAAAGAAGGTCCTAAAAGAATTTTCTTGGACAAAATAAAAAATAGAATATATAATTGGTCCTACAATTGTGGTTATATAGATATTTTTTATACTAGAGTTTTTACCTCGGGTATAAGGGGATTAACCAAACTAACTCAGTTTTTTGATAGAAATATAATTGATGGAATTATCAATGGGGTTGTTGTTGCAAGTTTATTTATAGGGGAAGGAGTCAAATCTATGGGAGGTGGACGAATTTCTTCTTATCTATTTTTGTATTTATTTTATGCATCAATATTTTTATTCATTTTTTTATTCTTTTATAATTTATTTTAATTTAATTTTTAATTTAATTTTAATAATAATAAATTTAATATTTAATAATATTAATATAATATTTAAATATATTTATGTAATAATAGATCATATACATATTGCTTTTTTAATTTTTCTTTTTGATTCGGCCATAAATACACTGTATAGAAATTTTCTTTTTTGTAATGAATTGATCGGTCTTTTTCTTTTTTATATGAAGAAAATTTCATTGATTCTTTATTGTGAATCGTACAATTTTTATTTATTTTTTTTCGCCATTTTTTCGCTACTAATACTAATCGAGACCATTTGCTCTGAGATAAATTGTATGCATAATTACCCTTTAACCAGTTTTTCCATTCATTCATTCCAGGCTTCTTTATTTTCTTATACTTATACCTTGATTTGGAGTTAAATATTCCTCGGGTTATAGAATAATACTTTATCTTGTCCTTAATAAAAGGATGGGTACCGCGAAGTACAGATCTAAAGTGATGGTTGTTAAGTAATTGGGTTTGTGATATTTTGTAAAATACATATGCTTGGGACAAGGAAGATAAATCGTAATAAGTATTTGAATTATTACTAGGATTAGAAAAGTCCTTTTCTTTTTCTATAGTCGAAATAAAGTTCATTGTATGTTGATCTGTTTCATCAATTCCTTCTTGATTTCTTTCATCGTTGTAAATGGATTCATTGATCATTTTTTTTGTTGAAAGTTGTGCATTGACCTTCGAAATGCTAACCATACATAGCAGGATATCCATGTATATTTTTTCAATGAAAGATTTCATAAAATAATGTGATTTGCATATTAATCGAGTATTTATTCTTTTGAATATCCGCCAAATATCTTTCTTTAATTCTGGTCTTTTATCATCATAGGCTGGAACTTTTTTTTTCTTTTCTTTTGCGATTTCTTCTATTTGATTCCTGATTATGATTGTCTTATCAGCAAGATCTTTCATTTCATTTTCTATGAATAAAAAATTTGTCCAATTCATAGATTGAATTTGCATGGTCGATTCAGGAATAATCTTATTATTATCTTTTGAATCTTTTGCATTTTCATTTGGTTCATATACTTTCACCTTCTTGAATTCAAATAAATAAATTGGGTTTACTTTTTCAAGTTTATTCATTATTCGTTTTAGAACTGGAAAAATTTTTATAACCCATGGTTTTGAAACTTTTACTTTTAGAGGTAGAAAATAATTCTTTTTCACTTTTCGAATATTTTTTTTTAGTTCTTTATATATGGGTTCAAAAAAAGAAGGTAGGGTTCGGGCAGGACCAAAAGGAAGTTCTGTTTCCGTTCCCCAAACTGTTAAAAAACTAGAATTTTCTTGTTTTACTTTTTTTTTCATTGGATCTCCATGATGAGATCGTAGTTTAGATCTTCGCCAAGGTTTTAAACGGAAAGGAAATAGAATTTTTACCTGAAGACCATCTGTTAACCAATCTTGAGGAAATTCTGTTTCTGATAGTGGAATACCATTATACGTACATTTAACATGCATTTCACTCTTCCAGTCCTTAAAATCCTCATACCACTCGGGGTATTGGAATAATAACATACGTCCAACATTTTTAGCTATTATCAATGAAGGCAATATAATGTTTTTTCTAAGAAAAGCGTGGATCAGGAGTATCAAACTTCTTATTGCTTGAGCAAATATAACGCTATCCCAAATTTCTGCTATTGCCATTCGTTCATTTTCTTCTTCTCTCTTCTTCTCGTTTTCATCGAGAGCCTTCAGAGTTTTCTTCATCTTTTCTTTCTCAAAATCGTCAATTTTGAATTCCGTTTTTGGTTTTTTCTTCGCAAAATTCCTAAAAATAGACTTAATATTTTGATCGATCTTGTTTAAAAGAGAAAAAAAAAATATGTTTTCTACTCGATCAAAAAAAAGCGGAGAATTTACATATGCTTGGAATGTGTTCCAAATAACTGTTTTACGTCTTTGAGCGCGTAAGGATCCTTTGATTAGACCTCGACGAAAATCAGGTTGTTGTGAGTAACGTATCAAAGCCAACTCGTTTATTTCATCATCGTTAGTCTCGGGATTCACGCTGTAGTCAGTATAAATCACCACTCGTCTGGCTTTTCTTGTACGAATTTCCTGATCTTGTTTCATTAGTTGCTCATGTTCATCTTCTTCATCTTCATCCTGTGCTAGTGCTTCTAACTCTTCAGTTAGTTTGTATAACCGTTGAGGAATTTTTTGAATGATTTTTTCTTTAAGGATTTCTTCTCCTTCTTCAATGATTTCTTCTCCATTGGTTGTAATTATATCGAATACGGATTTCAAAGATTTTGCTTTATTTTCTGAATTTATTTTTATTTCTTCTTCCAATAAAGAAGATTTTTTCAAATGAGAATTGGGTATGTACTCAAAAGATAATTGATCAATTGACGTTAACGAATTAATAATATAATTCCATGGTGATTTTTCATTAAGTGGATTTTTTTCATGTTCAAATTCTTGGTAATTATTAGAAATAGAAAATAGCCCATGAAGCTTATTTATCCAAACTATTTTCGTGGAATTTTCTTTCGAAGTAATTAAATTATTCATGGTTGTATGTGAATAGAATTTGTTTATTTTTCCACGATATGCGCCATTCAAAAGAGGATCATATGCT